TTTAACGGATAATTTATTTTATAAGCCTCAATTGTTTGATCCTGTTCAATAATTGTTCCTGCAATACTACAAAAACTTATTAATAATAAAATAAAAATGGAAAACCGTAAATCGGCTAATAATCGAAAAACCTTTTGTTTCATAACACATAATAATTAAATATATAATTGTTTAGAAGAGGCTAAACGAATTTGACCAGATGAAGCCCAATTTTGTAATTTTAACATTTGATTACTTTCTAAATTAGCTAATGGAATTAATTCTTTAAGTGCAAGACAAATATCATCTGTAGTAAATTCACGTTTTTCATAAAAAGCATGATACATTCCTTCAATGATACTCTGTCTAATTTCAGCTCCAGATAATGATTCTGATAATTGTGCCAATTTAGAATAATCAAAAGATTTCCAACTATCTGGTCTAAATTCTTGAAGATGGATTTTAAAAATTTCTTCTCGTTCTTCTGTTTTTGGTAAATCTAAAAAAAAAATCTCATCAAATCGTCCTTTTCGAATAATTTCTAATGGTAATAAATCAATATTATTAGCTGTGGAAATAACAAATACCGGTTTTGTTTTCTCAGATAACCAGCTTATAAACGTGGCTAAAACTCGGTTACTCGTTCCACTATCACCCTTACTTTCGGTATTAGTAAATGCTTTATCAATTTCATCAATCCATAAAATACAAGGTGAAATTGTTTCAGCAACATTAATCATTTGACGTAAACGTGATTCTGATTCACCTACAATTCCTCCAAATAATTTACCAACATCTAATTTTAATAAGGGAAGTTGCCAATCATTTGCAATAGCTTTTGCAGTTAATGATTTTCCAGTTCCTTGAATTCCAATTAACAATAATCCTCGAGGTGTTGGTAATCCATAATTCGAAGCTTGAAGACTAAAAGCAGTTTTTCGTCTATTTAACCAATCTTTTAAATTATTTAATCCACCTAGATTTGCAATTTTTTCATTCACTGAACAATATTCAAGAATTTCTGTTTGACTAATAATTTGTTTTTTTTCACTTAATAAAACTGCAATACTATTATTATCAATTGTTTTATAAGTTGCAATAATTTTAGATAAAACTCGTCTTATTCGTTCCAAAGACAAACCTTGACAAGCTCGAGTCAGATTTTCAAATAATTCAGGATCAACTTTAATATCTAAAGAGTTAATTAAACGGCTTAATTCTTGATTAATTTCATCCGCTAAAGGTAACTCAAATTGAAGAACTGTAATTAATTCTTGTAATTCTTTAGGAATTGTTAAATCTGACCCTATAATAATAATAGTTTTGGGTTGCAATTTTAAAATTCGACTAATATTTCTTAATTTACGTGAGATTGAAAGGTCAGTTAAAAAACGATTAAAATCTTTTAGTATAAATAAAGCTGGTGTTTCTGAATTTAAACGTTCTACAAGTTCTAACGCTTGTAATGGATTTCGTTTAGCGAATCCTTGATTATTTGGATTATTTGTATAACCATCAATAAAATCCCAACTATAGATGCTACGATTTAAGTTTGTTTTGACATTTTTACGAACAACATATTCTACTCGATCTTCTTCAATGGTATTAATATAAATAACTGGATAGCGAGCTTTTAAAAAAAGAGCTAATTCACTAGTAAATTTCATAATATAATTATTCAAAAAATTAGTTTGCTAAATTAATATTATAGTAATTTAAAATAAAAAATTATTTATTATTAGAGGAATTCAAATAATTCACTCTAATAATTAAAGTAACTAATTATCGTCGAAGAGCTAACATTTTTCTCCCTTTTTTCCGACGATTTTTTATAGTTTTTCGACCTTGCGAAGTTGACATTCGAGCTCTAAAACCTGAAAGTTTTAAAATAGAATATCGACTTTTATTTGAAAGTGTATGTTTTGACATATTGGAATTAAAATAATAATAGATTTTTTATAAAATAGATGATCTTAGTAAATCATAAATTACTAAGTGTCTTAAAGTTTTTTTTTGAGTTTCAAACATATAGAATGCATCTTGTTTATACTCATATAATGGATTCTTTTGTCCGTACCCTCTCCATCCAACAGCTTCTCGTAAAAGAGCCATTTTTTGTAAATGTTCACGCCAAATTTGATCAATAGTAATTAAAATAATACTTCGTTCCAAATTTTGACAAATTCCATCTCCATAAATCTCTAATTCATTTAATTTTGATTGATAGATTAACCAAAATTCATTAAATAAGTATGTCTTTAATTCATAAAAACTAAACTCATCCATTAATAATTTTGGATTCTTAATATATTTTAAGGATAGGTTTTTCCCAAACAGATTTTCTAATAGCAAAATAATTTTTTTATTAGACGTTTTTTCATTTTTTAACTCTAATAATATATCTATGATAATTTGCTCACCGTATGCAAGAATATTTTGTTGGGTTGCCGCACTTTTTAGAATTTGTCGTCTTTCGAAATAAACAATATTTCGTTGCTGATTTAAAACATCATCATAATCAAATAAATTTTTTCTTTGTTGATAAGCTCTTTCTTCAACTCTTTGTTGAGCGGAATCCAAACTTTTTGTTAACAAATTTGATTCTAATGGTGAATCATCCAGCATTTGGGTTTGCATGAAATTTTGAATTTTAGAACCACCAAAGAGACGTAATAAATTATCGTCTAAACTTAAGAAAAACTGTGATGTTCCTGGATCACCTTGACGTCCACATCGTCCTCGTAGTTGATTATCCACACGACGAGAATCATTTCGTTCTGTTCCAATAATGTATAATCCACCAAGATTTTTAACAATTGTATTCTCTTGTTCTTGATGTTTTTTATAATGTTTAACTAATTCATTAATTAAAAAACGAATAGAACATTGAAACGAATTCGTTGGGCTTGAAACTTTATCGTTTTCTCTTAAAATCCTTAAAATATCAACATCCGATAATTTTAAAAATGTTTGATTTGATACTAATGAAATTAAAACACTTAAAAATTTTTGTGAGTTACAATTAAATTGATTTTTTAAAAGAGAGTGAAATATATTAATTTTTTTAGAAAGAATATAGTTTTTTGATAAAGTTAAAATATCATATAATTTTTTTTGAATTTTAAAATTGATATTTCCTCCTAAAATAATATCCGTTCCTCGCCCAGCCATATTGGTTGCAATTGTAATTGCACTTTGTTTTCCAGCTTGTGCAACAATTTCCGATTCTCGCCGAACATTTTCAGGTTTTGCATTTAAAATCTGATAAGACAAATTATATTCATTTAATAATTGTGATAACATCTCAGATTTTTCAACCGTCGTTGTTCCAATTAGAATAGGTTGACCGGTAGACGAAATTTGATTACAAGTTTTTGCAATTGCGTTCCACTTTGAAAATTGATCTTTATAAATTAAATCGGGTAAATCTTTGCGGAGAGTTGGTTTCGCAGTTGGAATTTGATTTACTGATAAATTATAAATTTTTTCAAATTCAATTTCGGCAGTTTTACCTGTTCCAGTCATCCCTGATAACTTTGGATAAAGCAAGAAAAAGTTTTGATATGTAATTGCGGCAACAGTTTCTGTTTTTTCACGGATTTGTAATTTTTCTTTAGCTTCAATAGCTTGATGTAATCCATCACCCCATCTACGATCAGGCATAATTCGTCCAGTAAATTCATCAACAATCACAATTCGATTATTTTGAACGATATAATGAACATTATTAAAGAACAATGCATTTGCTTTAATTGCATTAATTATATATGGAATCCAAGGATCACGGGGATCATATAAATCTTGAATTCGTAAAATTTGTTCAATTTGTTTACTACCCTGTTCAGTCAGAATAATGTTCTTATTTTTTTCATCAACTTTATAATGAATATTAAGTTCTAAATACTCTGTAATTTCTGATGCAATAATATATTTTTCAACTGGAGTTTCAATATTATTAGAAATAATTAAAGGTGTTTGAGCTTCATCAATTAATATGGAATCAACTTCATCAATAATACAATAGTTAAAAGGTCTTTGAACTACATCTGTTAAATTTAATACCATATTATCTCGTAAAAAATCAAATGTTAATTCATAATTTGTTACATAGGTAATATCTGCATTATAATTTTTTTTTCGTTCAGATGTGGTCATATCATCTTGGATTAATCCTGTATTTAAACCTAAAAACCGATAAATTTGACCCATCGAAACTTGATCTCGACTCGCTAAATAATTATTTACAGTTACAATGTGAACACCTTTTTCAGTTAGTGCATTCAAACTAGCTGGTAAAGTCGCTACTAACGTTTTTCCTTCACCTGTTTTCATTTCTGCAATTTTTTGATTATTTAAAACAAGTCCACCTATTAATTGAACATCAAAATGTCGGAGACCGAGTGCTCTTGAACTAGCTTCACGAGTTAAAGCAAATGATTCTGCAATTAAAGAATCTAAATTTTGACTTTCTTTATATTGCGTTTTTAACTTAAAATTTGCAGCTCGCAACTCACTGTCTGTCAAAGTTTTCAACTTGTCTTCGAAACTATTGATTTGATTAATTAAATTTTGATATTTCTTTGTAACAGAGTTAGTTTGAAATAGGTTTTTTCGCATTGAAAAATTTTTTATACAATGATATTAATACGTTTTTGTTTTCCTTCTTTGTAATCAAAATTTATTGTTCCATCTCTAAGAGCAAATAATGTGAAATCTTTTCCACATCCTACATTTGCACCGGGTTTAAACTTCATACCACGTTGACGAACTAAAATATTTCCAGCTTGAACTTTTTCACCACCAAATTTTTTTACACCTAATCGTTTTGCATTAGAATCTCGACCATTTTTCGTGCTTCCTGCACCTTTTTTGTGTGCCATATTTTTAACTCCTATTACTTAATTAACAATAATATCTTCAATTAAAACTCGCGTTAACTCTTGTCTATGTCCTTGTTTTTTTCGAGTTTTTTTCTTTGGTCGCATTTTATAAACAATTGTTTTTTTACCTCGTAAATGCTCTAAAATTTTTCCTTTAATTTTTACACTTTCTAAATAAGGTTTGCCAATTAAAAGATTACCTTCATCATTTAATAATAAAACACGATTTAAAGTAATTTGTTTACCTAATTCCGTTGAAATTTTATTAAAGTCATAATATTTCCCTGTTTCAATCCAAAATTGTCTTCCACTTATTTCGACAATTGCATATTTCATAATTTAAATTAACTTATTTTTGATTCATTCTTATAATACTAAAACTTTTTTAAAACCGTCAACTTTTTACAAAAATAACTTAAGTTTCAATTTTATTTTTTAAGCGTATAAGCTCTGTATAAAAAAATTCAAAAGCTTTTGATTTATAACATTCAGGATTACTTATTATCGATAATTTCCGAGTAATTTTAATATTTTCTAACTTAATAATCCCAATAGTTTTAAGTTTGATTTCCTTTTCAATCGCTGAAGAAGAGACAAATGCCGCACCTAATCCTAAACTAACTGCGGTTTTAATTCCTTCAATAGAGTTTAATTGTAATATTGTTTTCAATTGTTTCGTCTCAATTTGATTTTGAATTAAAATATTATCAATAAAATTTTTTATGGTAGAATTTGGATTTAATGTTATAAAATCTAAACAGTATAAGTCTTCCTTATTAATTTGATTTTTTTTAGCAAATGGATGTGATTTTGAAATAATTAAACTTAATTCATCTGAAACAAAAGGTTTAATTGTAAGATTTTTTTTTAAATCATCCGAAATTTCTCCTCCAACAACAGCAATATCTATTTCTCGATTAATAATTTTTTTTGCAATAATTCGAGTCGAATTTACTTGAACTTTCAAATTTATTTGTGGATAATTTTGAGCAAATAAAGCTAATATTCGCGGCATTAAATAAGTTCCAATTGTTTGACTTGCACCAACCGTTAAATTTCCTCGATCTCCGTTTTTTAGATCGATCAAAGCTCGACAACTTTCTTCACATAAAGCTAATATTCGTTCCGAATATTGTAAAAGAACTTTTCCACTTTCTGTTAAAGAAATATTATTTCGTTCACGATTAATTAATAAAATATCTAAATTTTTTTCTAAGGTTTTTATTTGCTTGCTTAACGATGGTTGAGAAAGATATAAAACGGCTGCGGCTTTTGTAAAATTTTTTTCAGTTGCAACAGCTCTCAATATTCGAAGTTGTTGTAAAGTAAAAGGAAGCATTTTTTATTTTAAATTAAGATGAATAAAGAGTATAGATTATATACATAAAGATTATACGATAAAATGCGGATGGAGAGACTCGAACTCTCACAACCAAAGTTACTAGAACCTAAACCTAGCGCGTCTACCAATTCCGCCACACCCGCAATAGTTTTAAAATAATTTATTCCGATTAAAGAAATAAATCTTTAAAAAAAGAAAATTTAAAGATTTATTCATTTTCTTCAACTTCATCTTCGTTAACATATATACTGTAAACAAAACTTGTTGGTTTACCTCGTAACAGTGATTTTGCTAAAGATAAAGACTTTTGAGCTGCTTTGTAGCCTTTTCTTTTCCAGTTTGCTTTTCGAGCATTCTTTTTAGCTTTTGATGTTCGTTTTTTAGGTACAGCCATTATTATAGTTTATTGAAATAAGTTTTTAACTATAGTATTTAAAATTTATTGAAAAGTCAAGTAACTCTCGTTAATTTTTTTAAAAAGATCTATTTTATATTTTCTTTTTTAAATAATAAAATATTCTTTAAAATGCAGAAAAATTTTATTATAAAAAAATTAAAATATCGATCGGAAGTCGAGATAAATAAATATCCGTATTATGCTGATACACTTTCTTAAAAAGAATATCTTTTAGATATTGTTTATTTTAAAATTGTTATAATTTAAAATAAAGTAATTTTAAAACTAAAAATTGATAAAGGGTATGGTTAATGAACTTTCTCACTTATTACGGGATTTCAGTTAGGCGTAGCGTTTATTCCACCAAATTCTCCTAGAATTCGATGTAGGAATTCAGCTACTACTATGTCAAAAGAATACATTATCAATACGATTATGTTAGACATGCCATTTTAATTATTTTTAAGTTAAAAGGAAGTGGAGCAATTATACGATCTATCTATTCAATTTAAACAAAATAGAATAAATAAAGATCAATTCATTAACAAAATCGTTTCTTTAAATGATTGTGTTTATGAAAAGTTAAGAGTTTATGGTATTATAGGAATAATCTGTGCTATACCCTGTTTTTAGAGGGGGCGGAAGTTGTTAGAAATGAATCGTTCAATTTAGGGATATAAGGAAGTTAAGGAGCTTGCTCAAAGTATAATCCAAAAGATAAAATTGAAGGAAAGTTTGTAAAAATAATAACTTATTTTTTTAACTACTGCTGTGAAAATTAATTTGTATTTTACAATTCTATTCTATTCAATGTGGATAAATTCTGTAAGTTCTATTAATGTATTCTTTAGTTATAGATTAAGTTCTAATTATCACTGTATATATTGACTTCTAATTTAGTAAGTCGATCTAAATCAATATTTTATACGGAGAATATCAAGAATCAGTGGAACTATTGATAGGGCTTTTCAAAAGCTTGCTATACTGCTAAAACACATATAAATACTATCGAATTTTTTAAAAAATGTTAACTGATACTCAAAGAAGTTTAAATTTTTATAAAAATTCAACTAACAAATAAATATCATAGAAATGACTAAAACTATTACTCTCAAAGAAGATAATTTAATAAGAATTCAAAAAGAATTAACCTATAAATGTCAAGAAGAGGAATATAGAAAAATACGTTCAGATCTGGCCCTTGTATTAGAAGGTCAGGAAATGAACCAGAAAGATCTACGATTAGGATTTATAGGATTAGCTGCTCAAAACAGTGAATTGCTAGAGTCGAACAAAAAGTTAAATCACCAATTAGAAACAGTTGTAAAAGAATTGTATGAAGTTGACGTAGATACGCATAATATATTAAAGTAAAGTATATCTATGTTTGAAGTCAGAATTAGGTGTTCTAGTTCAATTACTCTTTACTTTTAGTTCAAGACCTATTAAATCCTAAAATCACTTCAATTTCTATTTTTTTTAATAAGGAGTTATTTCTTATGTCAAATCAAAAAAATCAAAATCGTAAAAAACGATTTTTAAACCATCTTGGAAAAGTTAGTGTAGCTATCATTACAGCTAGTCTAATGACTTCTCCAGCGTTGGCGGTTGATCCTGCTGAGGTAGCTAGTCAAGCCATTGGTTCTGAAGGCGGTAGAAAAGCAGCTAAAGAAGCTATAGCTGCTGCAATGAATGCAGCTAAAACTAGACCTGCTATGGGCACTGCGACGCTTATTGTATGTCTTGCTTGTGCCCCAGCAGCTGGCGCTGCGGCGAGTCCCGGTTTATGCGTAGCATGCGGCATACTGATTGCCAAAACATTTGGTTAGTTGATATCTAGTTTACCAAAACGCACAGTTTAATCTTTTTGGTAAACTAGATATGAACTAAAACATAGACAAACAAATTTTATATTTTGTAAAAAGTTTAAAGCTAAATACATTTAAGGACTGTAAAAAACTTAGGATTAAAAAGCAATTTTATTATTAGTTAAATTTTCCTCTAAGTCAATTTGTAAAATTCACGGGTATGCAACTTTCAAATCATTCTGAACGAGAAAAATTAATATTTTATTTTTATCAGTTACAAAAACTAGATCCCATCGTAAAAGTATTTTCAAACAGGGCTTTTCGAAGTTATGTCTGCTTTCCGTACGTTGATTGTGCAAATCCTTCTGGCAATTCTTGGACTATAGAAGTCTTGGCCGCCGAGGAACTCTTTTGCTATCTATACCCATTTCAGATGCCGGCGTCATTTCTTCGTTCGACAAGTAAAAACGATTTACGGTTAAAAGTTCTATTCATGAAATCATTAGCCGTCAGTAACCGAAAGAAAAGATTGTATCTTGAAAAAGTTTTCAATTCAATCAATGTTCGAAATACTGACCTGATTAAATTTAAAAAAAAGATTGTCCGCAGTTTCAGTGATACATAAATCACATACGACATAATACTAGCTATATATTAAAAAATAGTCAATAGTTAATTTTTGAAATAAAAATAAAGAAACAATTATAATATTTATTAACAATTTAATATAGGTAAAATCAATGTTAAAAATTTAAAAAAAAATGTTGCAGAGTGATAAATTTTCTAATAAACTCTTTTTTAACGACTTTAACAACATAAAAAAAAATTCTATGTCATCGTATTTAGCTTATTCATATAGTATTGGTTTAACAAAAGAAGAACAAATTAAAATCGACGAAAAGACAAAAAAATCTCGAGAAGAATTTAGTAAGGGTTTTGTAAAAGGTGCTAGTTTTTCATTGTCAGCCTATACTTTGTATTCACTGGCAACATCTGCTGCATATGCAGCAGACGGAATAGTTCAACCTGCACCTAACTCTAAGCCTGGGATGAAACCTTTGGGTGAAAGGCCAAAAGGTGCATTTGTTGGGGGAGCGAGCGCGATTTGTGGAGCTGCCTTACAAAGTAGAGATTTTGTTCTAGGTGCAGCTTTCGCTTTTCTGTTAGTTATAGGGGGTATTATAATTAATCGACCTAATTGAAATAGGAAATCCATGATTTGTAAGTGTGACTATGTTAGCGGCCAAATCTATCATTAAGTATCCTTAAAGCTATCTATAAATCAATTTTTAGATAGCTTTATATTACTTTATCTTTCGTCTTCAGCACATGAAACTGCTTCATCTATTAGATAGGCTTAAATCGAATCCTAGACCCTTTTCCGAGCACGTTTAATGTAATTGAGAAATACGCTTTCGTCTTTCTTGATCAGATAATCTATTAACGTAAGCAGAAGTAGTATCTAAATTTCGATGACCAATGTTTTGTTTGACAAATTCAATATCTTTGGAATCTTTCCACAATTGACTAATAAAGCCAATTCGAAAACTGTGACTGGTAACATTTGGTTGACCAGGAAGTTGCTTGGAAACCGATCGCATAACCTTATTAACGCCTTTGGTAATTGCTTCACGGCGTAACTTTTTATAATGGTTGGCTTCCGATGTAAAAACGTAAGCATCTGGTTCTTTGATTAAAAGAATAAATTGAAAATCTTTTTTTCGATCTTGAATAATTTTCTTTCCTTCCTTGGTAAGAAATGCCTTATGATTGCTAGGCCCGCGTTTCGAGCGATCAATGGCAATCCAAGATTCTTGAGTTAGTGTTTTCAGTTGAAATACCTTGATATTTAAGAGTTCATTGATGCGTACACCAGTAACAGCCAGAAGACAAAGAGCGAGTCTTAACCTTACATCCAAATAAGTGGGTCCTTCAGCCTCTTTGATTAATTCTTTATAAATCTCACGTGTCATCGGATCACGCTTAGGTAAGCGTTTCCGGTTTGCCCGAGCTTCTTTCCGAGCTACCTTTTCTTCACGTTCTTGTTTGATTGTGTTTAATTCCTTCAAAACTTCATCTAATTGCTGCTTCCGTTGTTCGTTTGACTTTAGAAGCTCTTCGTTTCGTAAGGCTAACCCAATAAAACCTCGTCGAAGTTCCTCTCCAATAATTTGAAGCTTGTCGGAATTATTTTCTTGCCCTTTTAGAAGAAGATCTAGTTGAGATTCTAGATTAACTAGCTGGCTATCTTTTTTATTAATTTTTTGTATTTGATTTTTCATTTCAGTTTTTTATTTATTTTTAAATATTAATTATTTGTGTTTCGAGTTTTTACTTAATAAGTTCACATTACAACGCACATTTATCCTATTTTTAGGCAGTAAAAAAAGGTCCATCAGGCAGTAAAAACAAATATCTGCTATAGTACCGATGCCTAATAATTACTGATATTTCGGGCTCCTATAGGTTATTCGTTAGAATTTATAGTAGGACCCGTATTACCTTGTATTTTTTTTTCCTTCTTCGTTACAGAAATGGAACTTTATAATGCATTTTTAACTGGTTATTACTTTTTAATTTTGAATTAAATTGGATAAATAATTTCATAAAAATATATAACTTTTGCTTCCTGAATATCTTTTAATTGAATATCAGGCTTATTTACAAAATAATTATTATTATTTGAATTAATTAAAATTTTAAAGTTAGGTTGAATTATCTTATACTTTAACAACTCCTTAAATTGTTCCAATATTTCTTGTTTAACTTGAGCTTGAATCGAATTACTTCGTTTTTTGTACTTATTTCTAAAACTTTGAATTAAATAAGTTTTTTTAGAAGATGGCTCTTGACCAAACGATCGAATAATTGATAATTTAACTTGCAAATTAATCGTGCTCGTATAAACAAAGAAACTTGGTGGAAAATGAAAAGGATAATAATTTTTCATTAAAGGTTCTGCTACAGCAATCTGAATATACCAAGGCCCGTTAGTTGTTTCTTGAATAGCATTAACAACTGGAAAAAATAAAAGTTTCCTAAACGTTCGATCAGCGAACTGTTGAGAATACGGAGGTAATCCCATTAAATCGTCGAAGAATTGTAAAAATTGTTTCCTTTGATAGCTGTTTATATTAACCTGCAAAGTTTTCATAAAATCTACAAGTTTGAATTGAACAGTAATATAAAGTTGATCATTGAGTCTTTCTTGTTTACCTAACGGGGAGTAAGACCTGATAAAAGATATAAATTGCAATAATCTATAGAATTGAAGTTCCTCAAAATTCGTTTCAGTTAAAAAATAACTTTTTAAATAAGAACTAACCAAATGGGTTTTTGGTTTTGGTGACTTAAGTCGAAGAGAATCCAATAACCAGTACGTGAAGTCCGTTTTTAAGGAAAGGGACTTTTTGAGATGGTTAAAATACTTTATAGAAACCATTGATTCAAACTCTGTAAAATAGCCACGTTGTAGTAAAAGTCCTAGCTTTTGAGCCGTCTGTTTCTTGATTTCCAACTCAAATTTAAGAGCAGAATTTGACTCGAGAGGATAAATTCTTAAGAAATATGAAGAACGTCGGTCTCCTAAAACAATTGACTTATCGAACTTATCTATAAAAGCTGGTTGACCCTTGAATTTAGTTTGAAAAGTTTGTTTAGATTCTTTATAAAACTTCATTAAATTAACCTCATAATTAGAATCATAATGAGTAGTTGATTTAACATATTGAATATCAATTCGGTTTACACTAAATTTGGAACAATTCAGTTGAGATATAGAGAAAATACCTCTTTTGATAAGCTCATAAATTCTACGTGAGTTACTTGCCTTAAAATGTATCGATAAATTATCTTTGTTCCAACAATCGTTTTCAAGTATAAAAGTGATCGAATGGGTAAAGGTTTTATCGTAAAGAATCGTGGAATACTCTTCCGTCTCAAAGTCGTAAGATTTAGAATTGAATCCATATTTATGCAATATCTCTGCAACTTCCAGCATTTGTGTTCTAAACCTTGGTAAATTGAAAACCAAATAATCAAGATCTAATTTTTCATCGCTGAAATGGGTATTTGTTAGTTTTTTCATAGTTTGAATTGAATTATTTTGTAAGTTTTAAACTAGCTTCAAGGGGTAGCTTACCAAAGGCACCGAACGATTATTAAGTGAATTGGCTAATAATAAAATTATTAAAAATGAAGTGAAAATAGTCCTCAAAAGTGGCAGAAAAAAAGATATGTTTGTCCGAAAATTAACTGCTTCGGATATAACCCGGCGGATAAAATATATTCAATTTCATGAAATTTTTAAAAAATTATAAGATTTTATAAGGTGAAATACACCAGCAAAAAATATGGTATTTTTTCACTCGATGTACGACTAATACCAAGTATAATAAGGGGGTTTGTTAGTTAAATCATCACCTCTGGAGTTGGGTTTTGAACTACTTTTTGCCTTGTTTAGTATAACCTATGCAAATATAAAAATAAATGCTGAAAGAAAATAGTAAAATTATCTATATCTCTGAACTAAATTTGAATAAATTGAGAAAATGGAAGAAAGAGGAATACAGTAAAATATGTTGTGATCTGAAACTGATATTAGAAGGTCAGAAAATAAATCAGAAAGATCTACATTTAGGCTTTATAGGATTAGCTACTCAAAATAGTGAATTAATAGAGTCAAACAAAAAGTTAAATGACCAATTAGAAACAGTTGTAAAAGAACTGAATGAATTAAATAAAGAACGGGAAGAAAAAGTGTGTCGAAAAGAAGCTCGTGCGAATCGGAAACGATTACCGAAACGTGATCCTGTTCCTCCAGAAATTTATCAAGCCTTAATTAAAGCAACTGAGGCTGCTAGAATTCGCTCTAACGGTTATACAGCGGCACGCCTAAGGATAGCACTCTGTTTATTAACGATCACAGGTATTCGAGTTAACGAATTATTACCTTTAAAAGTTCATCAACTAAAAACTCTTCTGGAAGAAGGTTGGATTAAAATTGATCGTTCTAAACGTGGGCCGGCGAGTCATAAGGCTTATTTATCAAAACAAGGAAAACAAATTTTAAAATCTAGGCAAAAAGATTTTAACTTACTTTATCTTTTTAAAGAGGATAAATCTTATATTTTTACCTCTCAATTAGATCACAACAAACCTATTAGAAGAGAACAAATTACTAAAGATATTAATAGAATTATGACATTAGTTTCAAAAAATCTACCAGATCAACCTAACTTAAAAAGCCATAGTTTCCGAACTAGTTTTATTACACAGTTATGGAAAGACACTAATGATATTGAATTTGTCAGACAAGTTATCGGACATTCCAAATTAGACACAACATCATCTTACGTTCAATATCTATCAGAAAAGGAACGGAAAGAGCGTATGTCCGAGATTTGAAAAGTATTGAGAAATAAAAAAAACTAATAATAATTTTATTCTGTTTTTTCTTATTCAGGCATAATTGTATAGAAACCTAAATTAGAACGATTTTAGGCGGTTTTTCATGCGTCTGGGAGTACTTCTGTTTCTGTTTCTATATTGCATAAAAGCAATTAGACAAGGTAATAAAAAATTTCAACGATTTTTTCTTACTTGACTATATCAAAAGCGCACATTATAATAATAATACATGTATGTATACACTCAAAACAGTTAAGAGGTTATAGCTATGATACCCATTTATTTTAGTTCAAAACTATCTAAATTCAAAAAATTTTATATTATAAGGGGGTTCTATGTTTAGAAAAATTTTGGGTCCATCTCCCTTGTTATACGGGGTAAAAAAGATACACAGCAATATTTTTTTTCGGGGTGGGAGTGAAAATGATGTATGCTTATCTGACGACGCATTCTTTGAAATAATGACTGATAGTATTGACTCTGATCCTAATAAGAATAAGCCTCGAAGGCTCAGTAATCGAGAAGTACGAGAGTTGTTAGCTATTCAATCAAAATCAAAATTAACGAAACAACAACGATTATTAAAATCTGTTCTAGACGAAGCGAATTTATCAAAATCTATTTCTGAAAAAGGTTTTCAGAATGTACAAGAAATGTATGAGTTTCGAAGAAAATATAAAAACTATCTTAGACTCAAACGCTTTGTTCCATTAACTCTAGTTGCTCCATTCACAAGCACTGAATTGTCTAAAATGGCATATGCTGCTGCACTTGGATCAAAATCTATTTCTTTAACGTTACCTGGACTTATTGGATACTTACTACCTGTGTTCTTTTTTTCCATATGTCATCGTTTTACGCACCAGATAAAATAAAACCTGTTTGTCAATTTTGCAAATATACATTAGGTGCACCTTTTTGGGTAATCGGTTCTCTTACAGATGATATTATGCCTAATCCAGAAGAAATATATTTTGGTGAGGAAGTGCCTATTGATGTTGTTGATACTGGCGGGACTATTCCTGGTGATCTTGGCGATATTAACAAATTACGTCAAGTATTGGATGATATGAAAGATTTTGCGAAAAAAACATATTAGTTAAATACTTTGATTCCCGAAGTACATTATTAGATCAGTCAAGTAAAAAATGACATTTATTAACTAAAACATGCACAAAGGTTTTATAATGATTTGCAATTTCAAAAGCTTGATTGGTCTATTTTTGATTTAACGTTTACAAATTTAGGTCGAGTTGATTTATGCCACGATCGAGAATTAAAAGAAAATGATAAAAATTTACATCTTTTTTTTGAAAATTCTTATAAACAAATTAATAGCAAAAATGAGAACCTAACTGCCAAACTCGGTAATAACATTTTACGAATTGGGAAACGATCAAGTTCCAATTTTTTTCGGGTTTACTTGAAACCAAATGGGAAAGAGCTTCGGTTTGAAATCGAATTGAAAAAAACTTTAGTTAAAAAATTTCAATATTATTTATTTACAAATCAATTCGAGGTATTTGAAAAATTTCTAACTAAACACTTTTATAATCAGGCTATTCGACTGTTTAACCTAGAAAACTCCTATTGCGATTGGTTACTTGCTAATTTTAGACACGTTAAAATCCCGATGGACCAAGAAATATTAAATAATTATTTCTCAATAAGCTATTTAACTGACAAGTTGGTAAAGGACTTAGACAAAATAAAGTTTTTCTATCGATTGATCCAGTTGCTCGATTATATTAAATCTTTAAAAAGCTCTTCTAATTTAATATCCATGGGTGATAAGACTTATCGAATCTTTCAGTTTCGAGTAAATGACTTTCTAGAATTCACTGGCCAACCTAGAAATAATTATTATCAAATAAAGAAATTAGTTGAGTTTCTAAAATCCTTATAAAAAATTGAACCGATTCTTGAAAATTTTTCTGATGGTGGTTTTCGAAGTTATGTTGCATTTCCGTATCTTAAAGTCGAACGTAAAAAAGGTTGGTGCGTTGAACTAAGCATTTGCCAAGAACTTTATTCTTACCGATACCCATTTCATTTACCTGTAAATTTTTTAAACTATCAGGATAATTTTGAATTGAAAGTAAAATTTGTTTTATTGAAATCTTTTTGTAGTGTTTCAATTTACAAAGAATTTCCAACTCAAGAATTTTTAGGGCAAATATCCGTTTCAACTTCTAAAAGTACAAAGCTTAAAAAACATATTGTTACTGTCCTAAGTGAACTTAGGGACTTTAAGTTAATAGAACCTAAATTCCAAGTTTTGACAAAATTGAATAAAAATTTTTCATTGACATAGATACAAATACTGACTGTTATAATTAATATCGTTGCGATTAATCTTGCAATCGTATTAATTATAGTATTAGAAGTTAATTTCAATGAATTTTAATTTTAATCTTAATGAAATCCTTAAGCCTTACTTAACCGCTGTAAGAATTATTTTATCCAGTTTAACAATACATATCGCTATTCGAATAGTTATATTAAATAATGATAAATTTTACAAAAGTTAGTGAATTGAAGTGGGTTTATTTTAAGGGAACTTGTTAATTCTTTTAAAATTAGAACCTTGCCGATGATAATTATTAATTTAATTATAGACGTATTTATAATTATAAATTTAGTAGAATAATAGATAAGTTTAGTTAATCTAAATAAGTTTATTTAATAATAAAAGGAAAAATAATTATGTCACATTTCACACATATGAAAACGCATTTTCAAAATTTATTCTATTTAGAAAAAGCGTTAACTAGATTAAATATAAATTATAACAAGCAATCAGCAGATTCAGATTTATCTCATACAAGTTTAGTTATTCCACAATCAAATGGTTATGATGTTGAATTTTGTTGGAATGGGCAAGAGTATGAACTAGTAGCGGATATCCATTTTTGGAAACAATCTTATTCGATTAAAACCTTTATTGATAAAATTGGACAACAATACGCTGGTGAAGTTGTTATTGGTGAGAGTCAAAAAATTGGTTTCCAACCCGTGAAATATCAACAAAATTCGGATGGTTCAAATACATTAATTTTAGAACGTTGGAATAATAAATAATAAATATCTTTAGTTAATTAACAAATAAAATTTATAATATTAAATTAATATTCTAATTTCTGAGTATTTAGATCAATTACTCAGTGAAACTTTAGATGACAGTTACACCTATTTAGTGCCCTATATATGGTATATTAGCACACAATAAGAAAAAATCAATATCTGTGGAGCAATTCTATACGTTTGCTTCAAAAAATTTTCATTTGTCCGGAAGTTTTAACGAAAAATTAAAAAAATTTCGAATCATTGGATTTTTAAAAACAGATTAACAAGAGGTATTCTTGTTTTTTGGAGATGTACTAGTTAATTGGCTCGATAAAAATTCTAAAGTATTAATAAATATTTTAGAATTTTTATTACCCCTGAGAGCATATTTCATTATCTTCCCAACCGAATTATTTTATCTTTCATCTTCAGCATTAAAACCTCAATATTTTCCACTTAATTTCATTACAGCCATCCTTTTATACTTCCTAATTTAATAACTAAAAAATTGACCAAACATGAAGTGGAAGTTCAATTGAAAGTGATTCAGGTCTTTAGTTCTGTAAATATTGCAAAGACTTTTTGGATTAAAGATTTTTTCGAAGACTATTCAGTAAAATTAACAAATCAACAAAAAACAAAAATGAAAAAATATTTTATTGAATGTCTTCAACAGTATAAAAACCATGGATTGATCGATGAAACCTATAAAATTATTTCAAAATGGACAGCTTATAGTACAAAGGAATTAACCTCTAAAGTTATTTCAGAAGGTTTTATAGTATATGAAAAACTTTCCACGTAATGGAAAGTTTTTTAACTACTCTATTTTTTAAATATCCTGATATAACAAGGTAAAATTGAATTTAGAGACTTTAATGAATAAACCTGTATAGGTCTTACCCCATAGTTAAGTTAAAAAGTCACTAATATTATATTTTCTGATTTAGGTATCGATAAAATTTAAATAATTCAAATTGATAATTTGTTGATTCGTCCCATAAAACTTCTGTATCGATAAATACAAGAGGATCTTCAATTATCAAAAATGGTAATGAAATTTGTTCGGGTTCTTTTAAAGCTATTTTTAAGGGACGTGGATCAATTTGTTCAATACTTTTTAACGAAAATTTAGAAAATGTCTCAGTTGTGTTAGTTTCTAGAGATAAATCGTGCAAATATTCCAATAAAACATCATCAAATCTATTATTATAAATAATTTTTAATAAAAGCAATAAAAGGAATGTATTTATCTCATCCTCGCGCTTATATATGCATAATAGCCAAGATATTATCTGGTATACTGATGGCCAGTATCAAGGAGGAACGGAACGTGGTTGTGATTCCGTAAATTTATTTGATCCGGATAGAAACCTTATTGCTGTTTATCAAAAACAACCAGATGGAAGTTACTTATTTTTAACTTCAGTAACTACTTAGTTACATAGTACTACACATTGTCTTACAAAGCAATAAAATTTTTTAGAAATTATTATAAATTTTAAAATTAGTATATTTTTGGAACTAAAAGCTTGTTCTTTTTTTAGTTTTAAGGTATATTATAAGAAGCTCTTATGAAATTAAGAATTAATTTATATATATCTATTTTATTTAAACTCATTATGGCATTTGGATCAAAAATTGTTACTGTCACTTATGATATTCTTCGTGGCGTAAATGAGACTGTCTGGGGTGGTGCCGCAGGAGCACAGAAAGTTGGAAGAATAGTTAAAACAGGTATCTCTGGAGCTGATGTTGTAATCGGAACAAGTCACGCTCTTGAGGATTTTGGGTGTAATGATGTCGTCTGCGGTACTATTGACGTAGTAGGAAGTATTTCCAGTGCAGTTGGTTTAGTATTAGGTAATATTCCTGCTACTAAACACTTAACTCTGATAACTGGTTCTGTGACTGTTGGATGTCGCTCTGTTAGATATTATTGCAAAAAATATGGTACATTTTGGGGATGCACTGTTGCTGCCGGCCAAGGCGTTAAAGAAGCGATAAAATTTACTGTTAAACAGTAAATTTAGCTTCAAACCTGTAAAAATCGGCCAAAGGAATGAGTATGACAAGCATTTTACCTGAATAGCCTTAAATATCAAATTTAAGGCTTTTTAAGGGCCTTTTGAAAGGTATCTCATAATCGGTCGATACGTTTCTGTCGTTCTTGATCAGATAATTTATTAACGTAAGAAGAAGTGGTATCTAAGTTTTTATGACCGATGGTTTGTTTAACAAATTCAATATCTTTGGTGTCCTTCCATAATTGAGAAATATAACCAATTCGAAAACTATGACTTGTAATATTTGGTTTGGATGGAAGAAGATTTGAGACCGAACGCGTCACTTTATTGACATCCATAGTAATTGTTTCTCGCCGAAGCTTTTGATTCGGTTTTCGATTTGAGGTAAAGATATAGGAATCCTTATCCTTCATCAGAAACAAAAACTCAAAATCTCTTTTTCGGGCTTTGACTAGTTTTTTCCCTTCCTTGGTTAAAAAAGCTTTATGATTGGCAGGACTTCTTTTCAATCGATCAATACTAATCCACCCTTCGTTTAACAAAGTTTCTAGTTGCCCCACCTTCAATGATAAAAGTTCACCAATCCGAATTCCGGTCACTGTAAGGAGACAAATTGCAATTCGTGTTCTTGTAGCGATATAAGTTGGACCTTCACTTTCTTGGATTAGCTGTTTGTAGGCTGTTTTTAAAAACAAAAACGGTAATCAGACAAACTTTCATTTTTTGATTTCTACCGAAACTCACTCCAACTTTAAACAGGGTATAAAAAACTTTGGCATTGAACTATCTTCCCAGGAGGTCTCCCTCCAAGTATTTTCGTCGATTTATAACGTTTCACAACTGAGTTCGAGATGGATCAGTGTGGTTCCGCTTAGTACACTAAGAACACCAAAGCAAAAATAGTTACTAGTAATTTCTAGTAACTATTCAAATAAAATTCAAGTCCTCGGTCTGTTAGTACATCTCAGCTAATACATTACTGTACTTACACTTAATGCCTATATAACGGTTAGTCTTACCGTGACCTTACTCACTTTCGTGATGAGAATACTTATCTTGAGGTGGGCTTCCCACTTAGATGCTTTCAGCGGTTATCCTCTCCATACATAGCTACCCAGCGTTTACCGTTGGCACGATAACTGGTACACCAGAGGTATGTCCTTCTCGGTCCTCTCGTACTAAAGAAGGCTCCTCTCAATATTCTAACGCCTACACCGGATATGGACCGAACTGTCTCACGACGTTCTGAACCCAGCTCGCGTACCGCTTTCATGGGCGAACAGCCCAACCCTTGGGACGTACTACCGCCCCAGGATGCGATGAGCCGACATCGAGGTGCCAAACCTCCCCGTCGATGTGAACTCTTGGGGGAGATCAGCCTGTTATCCCTAGAGTAACTTTTATCCGTTGAGTGACGGCCTTTCCACTCAGCACCGTCAGATCACTAAGACCGACTTTCGTCCCTGCTCGACTTGTAGGTCTCACAGTCAAGCTTCCTTATGCCTTTACACTCTAGATACGATTTCTACACGTTCAGAGGAAACCTTTGTACGCCTCCGTTACCATTTGGGAGGCGACCGCCCCAGTCAAACTGCCCGCCTGAAACTGTTCTTTGACCAGATTATGATCCAAAGTTAGAAATCTAACATTACCAGAGTGGTATCTCACTGATGGCTCCTAAATTCCCGCAAGAATAAACTCAACGCCTCCCACCTATACTGCGCAAATAAAGTCCAATTTCAATTTCAAGTTACAGTAAAGCTTCATAGGGTCTTTCTGTCCAGGTGCAGGTAGTCCGCATCTTCACAGACAAGTCTATTTCACCGAGCCCCTCTCCGAGACAGTATCCAAATCATTACGCCTTTCGTGCGGGTCGGAACTTACCCGACAAGGAATTTCGCTACCTTAGGACCGTTATAGTTACGGCCGCCGTTCACCAGGGCTTCAGTTATCAGCTTCGCGAATGCTAACCAACTTCTTTAACCTTCTGGCACTGGGCAGGCGTCAGCCCCCATACATCGTCTTACGACTTAGCGGAGACCTGTGTTTTTGGTAAACAGTTGCTTGGATCTTGTTATTGCAACCTTATAAATAAGGCACTCCTTCTCCCGAAGTTACGGAGTCATTTTGCCGAGTTCCTTAGAGAGAGTTATCTCGCGCCCCTTAGTATACTCTACCTACCCACCTGTGTCGGTTATGGTACAGGCATTATTTATTTATGACATTGCGAGCTTTTCTTGGAAGTCTGACATACACTGCTTCAATGCCGTAGCATCTGGTATTCACGTCTCAACTCAAAACGTTTTCTCCGTTTCTCAACATCTCGAACGTTTAAACCGGTAACCAATATCCGGCCAGCTTAGCCTTCTCCGTCCCTCGTTATCAATAAATAATGGTACGGGAATATTAACCCGTTGTCCATCGACTACGCTTTTCAGCCTCGCCTTAGGTCCTGACTTACCCTCCGCGGACGAGCCTTCCGGAGGAAACCTTGGGTTTTCGGGGTATAGGATTCTCACCTATATTTTCGTTACTCAAGCCGACATTCTCACTTCTGCTTCGTCCATATCCACTTACGTTAATACTTCAATCTACAACAGAACGCTCCCCTACCGATATATCTAAAATATATCGCACAGCTTCGGCAAATTACTTAGTCCCGTACATTTTCGGCGCAGGTTTACTCGATCAGTGAGCTATTACGCACTCTTTAAAGGATTGCTGCTTCTAAGCAAACCTCCTGATTGTTTCTGCACTCCCACCTCCTTTATCACTTAGTAATTATTTAGGGGCCTTAACTGGTGCTCTGGGCTGTTTCCCTCTTGACAATGGAGCTTATCCCCCACAGTCTCACTGATAAACTTTCCACTTAGTATTCTTAGTTTGCAACGATTTGGTACCGAATTACCAGCCCGCATACGTAACAGTGCTTTACCCCTAAGTTATAACATTTATCGCTGCGCCAAAACGCATTTCGGGGAGAACCAGCTAGCTCCGAATTCGATTGGCATTTCACCCCTAACCACAATTCATCCGCTGATTTTTCAACATCAGTCGGTTCGGTCCTCCACTTAGTATTACCTAAGCTTCAACCTGACCATGGTTAGATCATCCGGGTTCGGGTCTATAACCAGTGACATATGCCCTATTCAGGCTCGCTTTCACTATGGCTCCAGCATTCTCTGCCTTAACCTGCCACTACCTATAAGTCGCCGGCTCATTCTTCAACAGGCACGCAGTCAGACGTTTTAGTCGTCCTCCTACTGGTTGTAAGTTTATGGTTTCATGTTCTTTTCACTCCCCTCCCGGGGTTCTTTTCACCTTTCCCTCACGGTACTGTTTCACTATCGGTCATTCAGGAATATTTAGCCTTACGAGGTGGTCCTCGCAGATTCACACGGAATTCCACGTGCTCCATGCTACTTGGGATTCAATTTGATTATTTCAATTTTCGACTACAAGACTATCACTTTCTTTGGCTAAGCATTCCAACTTATTCGTCTAATTGTCCTAATCCATTCACAATTGTCCCACTACCCTTAATAAAATTAAGTTTAGGCTTCTCCCGTTTCGCTCGCCGCTACTAAGGGAATCGTTTTTTACTTTCTTTTCCTCTAGGTACTAAGATGTTTCAGTTCCCTAGGTTCGCTCTTGCTTATCTATTGATTCAATAAGTAGTATCAAAAGTTTCCTCATTCGGAGACCTCCGGATCATAGCTTGTTTCCAACTCCCCGAAGTGTTTCGCCGGTAACCACGTCCTTCATCGCTTCTGAATGCCAAGGTATCCCCCATAAACTCTTAATTCCTTGAATTTAAGACTTTCTATCTAATTCTTAAAAAAATCTCTCAATTTTTTTCATTTGGAGGTAAGCGGATTCGAACCGCTGACAACCGCCGTGCAAAGGCGGTGCTCTACCAGCTGAGCTATACCCCCGTTGGGCCATTCTGGATTTGAACCAGAGACCTCACCCTTATCAGGGGTGCGCTCTAACCAACTGAGCTAATAGCCCGTTTCTTTCATTATTTTTTATCAACCATAAATTTTAAAAATCTCTTTTTAAAAGGAGGTGATCCAACCGCACCTTCCAGTACGGTTACCTTGTTACGACTTCACCCCAGTCACTAATTCTACCTTAGGCATCCTCCTCCAAAAAGGTTAGAGTAACGACTTCGGGCATAACCAGCTTCCATGGTGTGACGGGCGGTGTGTACAAGGCCCGGGAACGAATTCACCGCTGTGTAGCTGACCAGCGATTACTAGCGATTCCAACTTCATGCAGGCGAGTTGCAGCCTACAATCCGAACTTAGAGTGAGTTTCTAGATTAGCTTGTCTTCGCAGAGTAGCATCTCATTGTCTCACCCATTGTAGCACGTGTGTAGCCCAGGGTGTAAGGGGCATGCTGACTTGACGTCATCCCCGCCTTCCTCCGGTTTATAACCAGCAGTCTTTCTAGAGTTCCATAAGGCAACTAAAAATAAGGGTTGCGCTCGTTGCGGGACTTAACCCAACATCTCACGACACGAGCTGACGACAGCCATGCACCACCTGTGTATACGTTCCAAACGGCACTTTCTTCTTTCAAAGAAATTCGTATCATGTCAAACCCTGGTAAGGTTCTTCGCGTTGCATCGAATTAAACCACATGCTCCACCGCTTGTGCGGGCCCCCGTCAATTCCTTTGAGTTTCACTCTTGCGAGCATACTTCCCAGGCGGGATACTTAACGCGTTAGCTTTAATACTGCACAGGTCGATCTGTTCAACATCTAGTATCCATTGTTTACGGCTAGGACTACTGGGGTATCTAATCCCATTTGCTACCCTAGCTTTCGTCTCTGAGTGTCAGTAATAGCCCAGTAAAGTGCCTTCGCCATCGGTGTTCTTTCCAATCTCTACGCATTTCACCGCTCCACTGGAAATTCCCTTTACCCCTACTATACTCTAGTCTAGCAGTTTCGACTGCGATTTTGAAGTTAAGCTCCAAGATTTAACAGTTGACTTACTAAACCACCTACAGACGCTTTACGCCCAGTGATTCCGGATAACACTTGCATCCTCCGTCTTACCGCGGCTGCTGGCACGGAGTTAGCCGATGCTTATTCTTCAGGTACACGTCATTTGATTCCTCCCTGAAAAAAGAGGTTTACAACCCATAGGCCGTCATCCCTCACGCGAGATTGCTCCGTCAGGCTTTCGCCCATTGCGGAAAATTCCCCACTGCTGCCTCCCGTAGGAGTCTGGACCGTGTCTCAGTTCCAGTGTGTCTGGTCATCCTCTCAAACCAGATACTGATCGTCGCCTTGGTAAGCCATTACCTTACCAACAAGCTAATCAGGCGCAAGCTTCTCTTTAGGCGGAAAAATCCATTTCACTCGAAAGCATATGGGGTATTAGCAGCAATTTCTCGTTGTTATCCCCCTCCTAAAGGTAAATTCTTACGTGTTACTCACCCGTCCGCCACTTGAGTTAAAAACTCTCGTATGACTTGCATGTGTAAAGCATCTCGCCAGCGTTCATCCTGAGCCAGGATCAAACTCTCTTAAAATTTCCATAAATTTGTTTTGTCAACTTCGTTTTAAAGTCTATTTCATAAAGTTGAATGATAGATTACTAAGGAATCAGAAGAAGAACGATTTATCTTTCAAATAATTGTTTCAACTTGAAAAAATATTTATTATTATTTTAAAAATTTTTTATTAGTTTTAAAAAAATTAAAATACTAAAAAGTAGATATCTGCCATAAAAGAAGGAATCGGTGAAACGTGTGATCATTTTTCTATACTATACTATACTGTATTAGTGTCTATACTATAACAATGGTAGTTAATTTATTTTTATCCTTCTATATAGATCAAGAAAGATCCATAACACGAGTAATATCTCGAAATGAGTAACAATAGAGTCAATTCAACGGTATTTCTCAGGATTTCCTAGTGTATCGTCGGATTCACAAATTTCATCGCTCCATTCAGTTTTTGCAAACTAGCGATCAGTTCAAACATTTAGGTCGGGGTCAGTATCGATTTGTGGATGGAAAGGAACCCCATAATTTGGGGAGAGGAACTACAGATCTTGATAGGGCTGCAAGAAGAATGGGCTAAAAAATTTATAAACAAAAATATAAAACATCAGATAGTAGTATTCGGATTTCGAGAGATCAGATTTTGCAGATTGTGAATTTTGAATTACTTGAACCTAAAACAACGGCCAGACTATGAAAAAAATATTTACCAACCTCATGGTTTCGAAGGTATTGAAATTGTAAATATAATTCAAAGAGATTAAGAAATGAAAGAAACTCTTCAAAATCTTATTCTAGACAACGACAGTAATGACGGTTTCACAATTCGTAAGCAAAAATTTTCTAATGAAATTAGTTTTAAAAAGAGAATTTTTAGAGGTATTATAGATCGAGTAAATTTATCAAATTGTCTATTTAAAACAATGCATTTACTAAGGACTTCTTTTTGTGATTGTGTCTTTGAAAACTGTGAAATCATTCATTCTGAAGCCATAAAAACAGACTTTGAAGAAACTATTTTTAAAAATTGTGAATTTAAGCAAGTTGATTTTGGATGGAGTTATTTTACAAATTCTCAATTATTAGAATTAAGATTGGATGATATTAATTTCGAGGGAACACTGATGAGTGATTGAAAAGCTAAAAATATAACGAGTTTGAATTTCCATTTTAATGAACGATTTCCAATCCAGTTTTGGAAATCTGATCAGCCTCTTTTGTCTTGTAATGGAATGATAGTTGTTGGTATTTTAAAAGCTCAAGGTTAGCTTTTTTTGAAAAGTGAAAAAAATAAATTCACTTTTCTAAATTTTTATTCTTTTAATGGATATATTCGAGTTAAAAATTTTGAGAATTATTAATCATTGAGGGTTTCAATGATCAATAATTGAGTCTTTCATTTTGACTAAAATGAAACGAAATTGTGAAAATGATTATTTATAAAATCTAAAATAATATTTGATGGAAGTAAATTTTCGTTCGATAAGACTTCCGTAGACAAAGATAAATTTGTACTAGTAATCTGACTTGTTAAGTCTAAGTTACCCTTTTGGTTAAATTCCTGAAGAATATTATTCGGTAAAAATTGAATATCTAAATCGTGATAAGCTGTTTGCATATATTCTAAAATATCTGGTCTTTGGTAATACCAAAACTCTCGGATGTTGTTTGGAATCGGATAACGATACCAGGAAATTGGTAAATAATGGAACACTAATACATCTTTCATTTCTTGGTTAATTAATAGTTTGGTTTCCTCAGCTTCACTTGGAAGAAATGGCATGGTAAATACCAAATGATTTAAACTATCTGCAATTACCCCAAGTACTCCAAGAAAAACACTTCCCGTAATATTGACTCCAAGGATTGCAGGTACAATTCCTTGTAAAACATCTTCTGTCCAATCTACTGCAGCTGCAAGATAACACCATGGAAATGTATACGGATTAATATAAATTAACCACGAAATAGCAATTCGAAGTACTACCATTTGGGAATAAATCATTAGCCCAATAAATAGAACTTCTCTAATTGTTTCTAAAAGACTAATATCTAAACAGATATTCAATCGAACTTGAATAAATTCCGAAACCCAATCGGGTAAAAAATACATGTTTTTATAATTTTCAATATAAAAATTATAAAATCCTTCCTCTTTACTTTCATAGATATATCTAGGAATGGCATCCACCTTAGGACTTGGTCCGACGAACATTTCAAACCAAGTTTCGGGACGTTGAATTGGAGGCCAATAAGTTTTATGTTTTGGAAGACTATCAAAAAATTGTGATCGAGCATACACACTGTTCGGCATCTCATAGATGGTCAGCATCCCAGGATTCTCTGGATATCCAAAAATCCCAGCTATTTTTTCGAACAAATTCCCAACTATTTCATAAAATGCAGTTCGAATTGGAATAAATTTTTCGTCTAAACTCATTTTGAATTAGTATAATATATAGTAAGATTCTAATCTATTATACAGAACTCCTTCCTAAAAGGAAACTATTTCTCGAATTTCTTATCGATTACGAAAGAATAAAATGATGCGAATTAAAAAGAGTAACTTTATTGATGAAGTCAGAGATCCGAGAGATCCATATAATGACAATATCGATGTTGAAATTGAATTTGAAGATGGTTATTCTTATACAATTGCTGGTAAGCCTTAAAATTAAATATTAAAAATTATAAAAATTACTTTTGATATGGATCGTTATAACGAATTATTAGAAAAAGAAAAAAGTTTAAGTCAACAAAGTAACTCATTAATTTTCGAAAATAAGGACGAGTTTATAGAATTACTTTCGTACGGTGCTCGTGTGAAAAATCAGATTTCTTATGAGCGAAAGGAAGACTATTATTCTTTAATCTCTCAATATATTGAGAAAGTAGTCACTCCTCCAATATTTCAATCGGAATTTCTGAAAATGGAAAAGGAAGACGCTAAGACTGCGAAAATGATTACCAACGATTTCAAACAATTAGCTAGTTTTTCAGTCGATTTAAAAGCCGTGGAATTTTCGTCTCTAATTGGAGAAATATCTGACATTTCTATGGTAGCATGCGAATTCGGTCCGGAAGAGGGTATTAGTGACCAAAAATTCCGTAAGTCAATTGAAAAAACTTTTCTTCAAATGCAAGAGTTTTTTAAAGAATAACTTCAAAATTATAACTCTAATTATTTTATTAGTTAGAATTATAATTTCACCCGTCTAATATAAAAACCTCTTACTAATTATTTTATCTTTAATATTCAGCACTCAAACTACTTATTTTCGACTTAAATTTCCCTGAGGGTATATTTACCTAACAAATTCAAATATGTTTCACAACAATTATGTATTATAATATTAGGTTTCCAAACTATTAGGTGTTTAAGTTATAGGATATCGATTTCAATCGGTGAAACTCCACCTATAATTAGCTGAGCAATAATTTCACGATAAGTTTGCAGTGTGATTCTTCCATCTTTCAACAAACGTAATAGAAGTCTTAGCGTGAAGTTAAAACATCTCTTATTAATAATAAACAATACTAATAACACATGAATAACACAAGCAAAGTAACGGTTTTTAAAAGGATGATTCTCAGGAAGAGACTCATACATTGAGAATAAATCAATCAACATCTTTTCCTTTTTTACCAGATTAACATTTTCATCGCTAGCTAAGTTTATTATTTCACTAGTCTGTGAGGTGCATATCTCCATGTGCATCACCCCATTCGCATGCGACGTATACTAGCCAGTACTGCTTTCTGATATACACCTATAAGAGGGATTGCGTCACCAAGGATTAGTGCCCAATAATCAAATTTTGCTATTAATCGCATTCTAGCTAATGCTGCGCTGGATGCAATAATTACCTTTCCAGTTTTGACCGCTTTATAAACAGCTTTAAACACAGAGATTTTCATTAATACAAACCCAAGACTTTTTGCTATTGGTTTAAGGATAATGGAAATTCCTTTTCTACAAAATTTCCCGAGATGTTGAATTGATCCTTGTATCACTCCAACTGCACCTCTTGGTAGAAGAGCATTCTGTCCACCTCGCGTAGTTATAGCATTTACAACTTCTTTACATGTATTATAATCATGGGTTGTGACTATATCATTAGTGCCGTCTATTAGCTCATTATTATTATTATTATTTGCTGCCTTGTTACCAGTATCTATTATTTCATCAACCATACTGAATAATTCGTTTAATAAGTATAATGAAGTTCTGAATGAGGCATATATTAAAGCATAAGCAAGGTAAAGTCGTATAAACTTTCTCATAATGATTCTCCTTTATTTATAAATTTGATAATACATAATGCTAGAGCCTTTTTGCTTTTAGTTTTGAATTCGAAGGCAAGTTTCTTACGAATAAGTAAACTGCTTCTCGGTTCTCAAAAACTGATCTATCCTCTTTACTTAGTTCTCTACTATACGAAATGTGTAAATGTGCTGTCATAAAAAAATATTTTTTTAAATATTATAAGTAACACTTAAAATTATATTTTATTAAAGAAATTATGAATAATTTCTTTAATAAATCTAAAAAAAGGAAATTAGCCGTTTTTAGCAAAAATTTCTTTTGATTCCGAAATTGCTTCTTTTAATAAAGTTTCAGCTTCTTCTGTGAATTGGTTTGTTGAACCAACAATATCTATGTACGATTGCTTAGATGTAGTGATGTAAGAAATTAAACTTGCCGAATATTTTTTAACATCAGATACTTCTAAATCATCTAAATAACCATTAATTCCAGTATAAATTAAAGCAACTTGTTCTGCAACTGAAAACGGTGAATTTTGTGGTTGTTTTAAAATTTCACGTAATCGTGTTCCACGTGCTAATTGTTTTTGTGTTGCTTCATCTAAATCTGAGGCAAATTGTGAGAATGCTTCTAATTCTGCGAATTGAGCTAATTCTAATTTTAATTTACCTGCAACTTGTTTCATTGCTTTAGTTTGAGCAGCAGAACCTACACGTGATACTGAAATACCAACGTTAATAGCTGGACGAATACCTGAGTTGAATAAATCATTCGATAAGAAGATTTGACCATCAGTAATCGAAATTACATTTGTAGGAATGTATGCTGATACATCACTAGCTTGTGTTTCAATGATTGGAAGTGCTGTCATACTTCCACCACCTAATGCATCACTTAATTTAGCAGCACGTTCTAATAAACGTGAGTGTAAGTAGAATACATCACCTGGATAAGCTTCACGTCCTGGAGGACGACGTAATAATAATGACATTTGACGGTATGCCATTGCTTGTTTAGTTAAATCATCATAAATAACTAATGTTGCTTTTCCTTTATACATGAAGTATTCAGCTAATGCTGCACCTGCATAAGGAGCAATGTATTGTAAAGTAGCTGGATCATTTGCACTTGCTGACACAATAATTGTGTATGCCATTGCATTTTTTTCTTCAAGTACATTTACAACTTGTGCAACAGTTGAAGCTTTTTGTCCAACACCAATATAAACACAAACAACATCTTCTGTTTTTTGGTTAATGATTGTATCAATTGCGATTGCAGTTTTACCTGTTTGACGATCACCAATAATTAATTCACGTTGACCACGACCAATTGGGATCATTGCATCAATAGATGTAATACCTGTTTGTAATGGTTCACAAACTGATTTACGGCTAATAATACCTGGAGCCATTGCTTCAAGTAATTGAGTATCCGTATTTTCAATTTCGCCTTTACCATCAATCGGTGTACCTAAAGCGTTTACAACTCGTCCTAAGAAAGCTTCACCAACAGGAATTTGAGCAATTTGACCTGTCGATTTTACTGTACTTCCTTCTAAAATTTGACGACCTGTACCCATTAATACAACACCAACGTTGTCGTTTTCTAAGTTTAATGCAATACCAATTGTTTTATCTTCAAATTCTAGAAGCTCACCACTCATTACTTGGTCAAGACCATAAACTCGAGCAATACCATCACCAACTTGTAAGACAGTACCAATATTATCTACTTTAACATCTTGATCATATTGTTCAATTTGTTCACGGATAATACTACTAATTTCGTCTGGACGAATATTTATCATTGTATTATTTTTTAAGATATAAAAAGTTAATAAAAGTTAAATTTCTAAAACAGTATCTAAATGTTTCGCTAATTGTTGTAATTGGTTTTTAATTGTAAAATCAATTACTTTTGACTCTGTTTTAATTAAAAACCCACCAATCAGAGTAGCGTCTACAGTAATTACTAATCGAATTTCTCTTGCATTTGTTAATTCTTTTAGTTTTTGAATTAGTGTATTCTTCTGTAAATTCGTAAAAGCAGATGCTGTTGAAACTTCAATCATTTTAATAGAAGCAGTTTCATATACTAATTCTAAATAACTATTAATAATCGAGCTTAACAAATTAATTCGATTACGTTCTACTAAAACCATTAAGAATTTAAATGTTTCAGTATTAATCTGTGATTTTAATGTTTTAGTTAAAACTTCACGTTTTGCTTCTTCGCTTACAACAGGACTATTTAAATATTCTGTTAATTCAGAAGTTTCACTGAAAAAGATATCTAAATTTTGAAAATCTGCTGTAATTTGATGCATGATATTTTTTTCAACAGAAAAATCAAATAATGCACGTGCATAAGGGGCTGCAATTCTTGCTGTTAATGGACTTGCACTCATAATAAATCTCCTTCTAATTTATTAATAGTTTCATTAATTAATGCAGTTGCACGTTCTTTTGATTTAAATGTTTCTTGTGCTCGACTTACTGTTCGTTGTAGAACAATAGAAACAATTTGTTGTTTAATTTCTACAAAGATTTGGCGTTCTTTTGATCGAAAAGTCGCTAATGCTCGTTCAAAACGAACTGTTAGATCTTTTTTAGCCTGAAAAGCATCTGATTCAAGTAAAACTTTTTTAGTTGTTATAGTTTCATTTTGAATTTCACTAATAACAAGGTCTGCTTGCTTTAATTGCTTTTGTGCCTCAGTTAAACGTTTTTGTGCTTCGTTTAATCGATCTTCTGCATCTTGAACACCTTTTACAATAGTCGTTTTTCGCTCTTCTAATAATGATCCTAAAAAATCTCGACCGGTATAAATTAAAATTGCAAGTAATGCAAGAATATTAATTAAGCCTGTTTCTAGAATATCTGTATTTAAACCAATACCTTCGTGTTCGGCAAGTAATGTAAAAATTTGATCAAAATTTTCCATGTTTTCGAGTTTTTATATAAACTGTTCACTTATAAAAAGGAAAATTACGTGTTACAAAAAATTTAAATTGCTAATCTAGTTTCAATGTTCACACATAGTGACTCAACGATTTCATCTAAATTATTAAGTGCAATATCTTTTTTAGCAAGAAGATCTTTTGTGATAGTATCTAATAAATTATCAATGTATTTTTGAGAAATATTTAATTCAACTTCTAAGATTTCTTTATGAATTTTTTGTGAGTTTGTAATTTCTAATTGGGCTTCTTTGCGGACGCTATCTAATTCTTGTTCGTATTGTGTTGTTAACTTATTGGCTTCCGCTAAAATCTCTGACGCTTTACTAAGATTTGTTAGAATATATTCTTTACGTTCTTCAATAATAGTTAATAACGGATTATATAAAATCACGTTTAAAAGAACCATTAATAATAAAAATTGAATAGCTACTAACGGTAAAGTTGCATCAATATCAAATAGTCCACCAGGTCCACTAACTTCTGAACTTGAAATTAATATTGAAAAGTCAATCATATAAAATCTATATGCTATAGTATAGAATTAAAGTTTTTGAAATTAAAGACTCATTAAAAATTTAATGAGTCATTAGTTTTAAGTAATAAATTTTTATTTTATCTTTAAAAGAAGATTTAAAATATTTTTTATTAGCTATTGAATGGGTTAGCGAATAATAATGCTAAAGCTACAACAAGACCATAGATTGTTAATGCTTCCATGAAAGCTAAAGATAATAATAACGTACCACGAATTTTGTTTTCTGCTTCTGGTTGACGAGCAATACCTTCAACAGCTTGACCAGCGGCATTACCTTGACCAATACCAGGTCCGATAGCAGCTAAACCAATTGCTAAACCAGCAGCAATAACAGAAGCAGCAGAAATAATAGAATCCATAATAAAGTTTAATTTGTAAATATGTATATAATTTTTAAAAAATCTAATGAGATTAGTAATAAAAAGTTATTCAAGAGCTTCTGCAATATATGCAGCTGCTAATGTTGAGAAAATCAAAGCTTGTACTGAACCTGCAAAAATTCCTAATAACATAATTGGTAATGGAATTACCAATGGAACTAATGAAGTTAATACAGTAATAGTTAACTCATCCGCTAATACATTTCCAAATAATCGGAAACTTAATGACAACGGTTTTGTAAAATCTTCTAAAATATTAATTGGTAGAAGAAGTGGAATTGGTTGAACATAACGTTTGAAATATCCAAAGCCTTTTTTGCTTAAACCTGCATAGAAATAAGCAAGTGAAGTTAATAAAGCTAATGCAACTGTTGTATTAATATCATTTGTTGGAGCTGCAAATTCTCCTTCTGGTAATTCAATTAATTTCCAAGGGATAATTGCACCTGCCCAGTTACATCCAAAAATAAAGAAGAATAACGTTCCAATAAATGGAATCCATTCTTTATAAAAACTTTCACCTAATTGATCTTTAGCAATATCTGTTACAAAGTCAACTGATGCTTCCATAAAGTTTTGCCAACCATGAGGAATGCGATCAGCATTAGCAGTACCTAAGAATGAAAACACTAATAAGATTAGTAAAACAAACCAGATAACTACAAGAACTTGTCCGTGGACTAAAAAGCCTGCAAGATCCCAGTAAAAATGTTTTCCAACTTCTGCCTCCGCTAATAGTGTAAACGTATTTGAATAAAAAATTTCTGGGTACATAAAATCTAACTAATTTAGTAAATTACCCAATATTAAAAAATATACAGGAACAATTATTATTATAAGGAGTTTTAACCTATTTTAGGGTTATTTTTCTAAATAAGCTCTCTTTATAGATTTTCAACAAAACGAATCTATTTTAACCATTGATAACCTTTATCTTCGAGTTCTTTTGCCAACTTAGCGGAACCAGTTTTAATAATTTTTCCATCTTGCATTACATGTACATAAGTTGGTTTCACATAATCTAGTAATCGTTGATAATGAGTAATTAATAAAATAGATTTAGACGAATTCATAAAATTATTAATTCCCATTGAAATTGTTTTTAATGCATCAATATCTAATCCTGAATCAGTTTCATCTAAAATGGCTAATTCAGAATCTAATAAGATCATTTGAAGAATCTCATTTCGTTTTTTCTCTCCACCGGAAAATCCTTCATTGACATTTCGACTTAGAAAGATAGGTGACATATTAACAAGGTTTAATTTTTCATTAATAATACTTAAAAATTCAATCGGATCTACTTCTGGTTTATTATAAAATTTTTGTTTTGAATTGTAAGCTAAACGTAAAAAATCTTCATTACTAACACCTGGAATTTCAATTGGATATTGAAATGCTAAAAAAATTCCTAAATGAGATCGTTGTTCAGGTTCAAGATCTAAAATACTAGAACCTTTAAAAAAAATATCACCTTGGAAAACAGAATAGGCTGGGTGACCTGCTAAAACTTTTGAAAATGTACTTTTCCCTGACCCATTTGGTCCCATAATAGCATGGATTTCACCTTTGTTAATCTTTAAATTTAAATTTTTTAAAATTTCAGTTTCATTAATTGAAACTCGTAAATCTTTAACTTCTAAAAGAGGAGAATTTATATTCATTATCCAATACTTCCTTCTAATTTTAATGTTAATAGTTTATCTGCTTCTGCAGCAAATTCTAATGGTAATTTTGTAAAAATTTCACGACAAAATCCACTTATCATTAATTCAACAGCTTTCTCTAAACAAATACCTCGTTGTAAGAAATAGAAGATTTGTTCTTCTCCAATTTTTGAGGTAGATGCTTCATGTTCAATTTTTGTTGTTGCATTTTGGACTGAAATATATGGAAAAGTATTAGCATTCGATAAATTACCAATTAATAACGAATCACATTGTGAATAATTTTTGGCTCCAATTGCTTTATTTGTAACATTCACAAATCCTCTATAACTATTTTTGGATTTTCCTGCAGAAATACCTTTTGAAATAATCCGACTTCGTGAGTTTTTCCCAATATGAATCATTTTTGTTCCAGTATCTGCTTGTTGATAATTATTTGTTAATGCAACCGAATAAAATTCACCTTGTGAATTATCTCCTACTAAGACACAGCTTGGATATTTCCAAGTAATTGCAGAACCTGTTTCAACTTGTGTCCATGAAATAGTTGAATTTGCTCCTATACACAAACCACGTTTTGTAACAAAATTATAAATACCACCACTTCCAAACTCATCTCCAGCATACCAATTTTGAACCGTTGAATATTTTATAGTAGCATTTTCTAATGCTATTAATTCCACAATGGCAGCATGTAGTTGATTTGTATCATATTGTGGTGCTGTACAACCTTCTAAATAATTTACCTGACTATTTTTTTCTGCAATAATTAAAGTACGTTCAAATTGTCCAGCATTTTGATCATTTATTCGGAAATATGTTGAAAGATCTAATGGACACGTTGTATCTGTTGGAATATAACAGAATGATCCATCTGTAAATACAGCTGAATTTAACGCAGAAAAATAATTATCTCCAATTGGAACTACAGAGCCTAAATATTTTTCAATTAATTCAGAATAATCATGCACGGCTTCCGAAATGGAAGTAAAGATAATTCCACATTTACTTAATTCATCTTGAAACGTAGTTCCAATAGATACACTATCGAAAACAGCATCAATCGCTACATTTGCTAATCGTTTTTGTTCCGTTAATGAAATACCTAATTTTTCAAAAGTTTTTAGTAGTTCTGGATCAACTTCGTCAAGATCTTTTAATTTTTTTGGAGATTTCGGTGCTGAATAATAAATTATATCTTGATAATTAATTTGCGGAAACTTTAAATAAGGCCATTCAGGCTCTGGCATCTGTTTCCACTTTTTATAAGCTTTTAATCGAAAAGTTAATAAAAACTCGGGTTCTTTTTTTTTTTCTGAAATTAATTGAACAGTCTGCTCATTTAATCCCTTTTCAATAATATCTTTTTCAATATTTGTTGAAAACCCATATTGATAATCTTTACTGACTAATTTGGTTATATTAGTGTTTAAAATTTTATTTGATTTATTAATCATATTATTTTTTAAATAGAGTATATTGATGAATTTTACAAAATAATTAAAATTTTAATGATTTCTAAATATTATTATAAAAAATTTAGGATTAATATTAATATATTAAATGTATTTTAAAAATTAAATAAAATATATTCTTTTTAGTTATATATAATTTAATAAATTAATATAATTAGAGTATGTTAGAAACCGATTATAATATAATATTAAGGTTGTCAATTAATAATTCTAAAATTCAACCGACAGAACTAATTTAAAATTTAAATTAGTTAAATATCTATTATATATTGCCTTTTTATTCTAAGGAGAAATCA